TTGTCGATGTAGAATCATGTACCATTTAATTGAAAATTCTTCAAATTCTTGTACTGTACTTGTACTGTAATAGTATAAGAATTCTCTCGATTATTGGCTTCGGATTAAAAATCTAAGATTGGGTAAAATGTGAATCCAACGCGTTCTTTTATAATAATTCATGAAGGAGATTAAGAGTCTTATAGTCCCGAAATTAAATTCGATGTGAAATCAAGAAATATTCTTTCTTTTTTCTTAGAATCTTTTTTTTTCATTTTAAGAAATTGGTTAGTTGTCCAGTAATAAGGAACAGTAGTACATAGTATTGGATGAAAGAAAGAAAACAACGAAAAGAAAATAATAATCAATATTTGCAATGCACTTATTAGTCTTGTTGTAGTAGACTCAAAGAGTCCTTCTTTATTTAATTACAAGAATGGGTTTTTTTAATAGGGAAAGACAAAATCTAGAACGTAGTTTCGAGTGATCTGACCGTGCGATCCTTTTTTTTTTTTCTTTTTATTCAAGATATTATGGGAAAGCAAATTTCTTTTTTTTTTTTTGAATATGAATATTCGTTTTTTCAACTCAAGAGTTGACCAATTCAAGGAATCTGTTGATTGGAAATCACGAGATAGATAGACAGATGACAAATAGAGTTCTTATCTATATAACTCTATTTTTGTTAGTATCATTTGTCTATAATGATAATAATTGATAAATCAAAAATTTGAAATTGAATTTTTTTTTTCAATTGGTATTTTTGCTTATCTCATATTTTTCAAATATGGAAACTTAGGCAAGTGCTTTATAAACATATGTATGAAAATAATAAATTTTATTTCATTTAGCCTCTTCATGCTTACTCTAACTAGTTATTTCGGTTTTCTATTAGCAGTTTTAACTATAACCTCAGCTCTATTTATCGGTCTGAGCAAGATACGACTTATTTGAAATTAATTAACTGTACAATTCATAAAAAGAAAGATTTGTGGGGTATTCCATATATTTTATATATTCTAGAGTTCGTTATCTTGTCAATTTCCAATTATTGATCATTGAGATTCATGGACAATACATATTAATATTTAAGGATCGATATTACCTCTCCTTTTTTATTCTGGCGCAAATAAATTGAAATGATTGAAGTTTTTCTATTTGGAATCGTATTAGGTCTAATTCCTATTACTTTGGCTGGATTATTTGTAACTGCATATTTACAATACAGACGTGGTGACCAATTGGACCTTTGATTGATTAACATCTATTTTATTGCTTGACCTCCTACTTGCTTGAACTCATAGGGGGTCAAATTAAGATTGCTGTTCAATTATTTCAGTACAATTTTGACCTACCAATAACAAGAATGCAATCACGCTCTGTAGGATTTGAACCTACGACATCGGGTTTTGGAGACCCACGTTCTACCGAACTGAACTAAGAGCGCGTTATTTTCAATAAAAAAAAAGTAATCCTAATATATCTTGCATGTATATACTATCATATAGTATATGATAAAATGAAAGAAAAGATTAATTATGTATGTTCAATTGTAATCGATCTCAATTGATTCCTTTTTACTGTTCAGAAGAAAAAGTAATAGGTAGGGATGACAGGATTTGAACCCGTGACATTTTGTACCCAAAACAAACGCGCTACCAAACTGCGCTACATCCCTTTCAATTGGTCTACAGTGTGATTGTAGAGAATCCCTGTCTTGTTTTCCAACATTTTTATTTATTTCCTAATTTGATATAAACAAATTATATTGCCATTTCTTCTTTTTTGTTTCATATCATATAACATACATACCATATAATAATAAAAAGAATTATATACGCATGAAATAACTATGAAACCCGCCATAAAAAAATAAAAATTTTTAGATAATGTTTAGGCGGAAAGGGACATATTTTTTTTTTTTTTTTCTAAAAAAGAATATCTACCGAATTGTTGTAGATTTCAATTTCAATTAGAGAGTTCGTGCACAATATAAGCGGAACTATATAGACATCTGATCATATATGTATTACCATTATGTAGTACAAATTACTATAAAGAATAAAGAAGGAGTTTTTAAAATGAGAGATCTAAAAACATATCTCTCCGTGGCACCAGTAGTAAGTACTCTCTGGTTCGTATCTTTAGCGGGTCTATTGATAGAGATCAATCGTTTATTCCCAGATGCGTTGATATTCCCCTTTTTTTCATTCTAGTGATTAACCTATTCTAGTTGTTAACCCGGGAAGGGGTGAAGAAGATTAGAGCTACAATCAAATATCTGTGACTAATCCTCTCCCCTTATCTTTTTTTTGTTATTAGAATAAAAAATAAGTTAGAAAAAGAAAAGAGAAAGAATAAAAGTGGATTCAACCTCAGTCAAACTCGGACTTGGGCCTAGGTTCCAATTAAATTAATAAACGAGTGATAACGGAAATAAAAATTGGATGGCTAGCACAAAAATATAATACAAGATACTGAAATGAAAAATGAAATACTGTACTGCGATTCTAAATTTTGAAATCCTTGTATTACTTATTATTACTATAATATGATTGCAACGAAATCTTTCATCATTTTAGCAACTTCTGCTTTTTCGTTCCTTTTTTCTTTTCGTCATTTTTTTTTTGATCTGAAAATGAAATAGTTGCGTAAATCAAAAATACAAAGGAGGGTCATGGCCAAGGGTAAAGATGCCCGAGTAACGGTTATTTTGGAATGTACTAGTTGTGTTCGAAACATTTCTAATAAAGAATCAATGGGGATTTCCAGATATATTACTCAAAAGAATCGACACAATACACCTAGTCGATTGGAATTAAGAAAATTCTGTCCCTGTTGTTACAAACATACGATTCATGGGGAGATAAAGAAATAGATCCGTCTGCGTGTAACCCTTTCATTCCAAGGAAAATTAAAAATTACATATAGAAAATAGATTTTCTATTAAAAAAAAAAAAAAGAAATCCTATTTCTTAATTCTAAATCGGTTTTTTTTTATCCGATTGAAATAGGATTTTCGGGATAAGGAATAAACAAACCATGGATAAATCAAAGCGACTCCTTCTTAAATCCAAACGATCTTTTCGTAGGCGTTTGCCCCCGATTCAATCGGGGGATCGAATTGATTATAGAAACATGAGTTTAATTAGTCGATTTATTAGTGAACAAGGAAAAATATTATCTAGACGAGTAAATAGATTGACTTTAAAACAGCAACGATTAATTACTATTGCTATAAAACAAGCTCGTATTTTATCTTTGTTACCTTTTCTTAATAATGAAAAACAATTTGAAAGAAGCGAAGCAATCGCTAGAACTATTGGTCTTAGAACTAGAAATAAATAAGCTTACCTTTCAATTGAATAAAAATGAAAATCTAAACGCTCAAAATAGGATTGATGCTTTGTTCAAAAAATATGAGAACCAAAATTTTATTTTCGTGTTGTAAGAATAAAAAAAAAAAGAATGAGTGAAGCAGAATCAATCTTTTTTTTTTATTGAGCATCTTTGTTCATTTTGACAATTTGATGATATTTATCATACTAATTTCTACTCTACCTTCCCGGCGTGCATTCTGCAGGGAACTCCATTTAAACTATTCCGATGGATTCTTTCCACTCTTCTTATTTTCTAATCTCATTTGAAATCATATAAAGACAATTCCTATTTAATATAGCGATTTGTGCAAGTATTTTACGATTAAGAAGCAACTGCTTCTTGTACAGATTGTTCATTAATCCACTATAATTATAGTATACTTTACTGTCTCGAACTACTGCATTTATTCGAGCGATCCATAAATGGCGAAAATCCCTTTTTTTCCTAACTCTATCCCGATAGGATGAAACCAAAGCTCTTATTTTCTGTTGAGTAATAGTTCGAGTAAGTCTTGAATGAGCCCCTCGAAAACTTGATGCAAATAAACGAATTTTTGTTCTACGTCTCCGAGTTATATATCCTCGTTTAATTCTGGTCATTGAATAAAAAAAACTTTAATGAATAACTAATTGATTTCTTTTCTTTCAGTTATTCCTTTCCTAGTCTATTAATAACAAAACGGATTTTTCCAATGTATAAAAAAAATTCCAATGGCTTTTGCTACTATAACCTTCCCGACCACTATTTTTTTTTTCTTTTTTGGGCAGACATTTCATCTCATAATAAAAAATTGTATTGATATTTTGATACTTAGTATCAAAAAAACATAGTAAACATCAAAAAAAAATAGAAATTGATAAAGAAATAGTGGTTTCCATCGTTTCTATGGTTAGTTCTTAAACGGTGAGGTCCTCTCTATACACCGGAGCTCGTTCTTTTCTATTGTTAACTTGTACAGTTCACGTTTTTTGGCTCTACCCATGAATTATCCTTCTTTCACAATGAGATTTACCTATGCAGTAACGGTATTTAATTATGAAGATTCGCCGGGTAGCTAACCCTCTTAGTCCGTTTTTGCAAGAAGAAGGGTATAATATAATCCTTCTGTTAAATAGGATTTCCTCCGCGTAATGGATAAGCATTTATTACCAATGGGGAATTCTTTCTCATCTTAAATTGAAAATGGGGGTGATTGGATTTGCACCAATATAAACCATAAATTTGATACACAATAAAGGGTACGAGAAATCTTTTTTTTTAGATAGTGAATGTAGCTCTTCCATTCTATCCTATTCATTCACTGGTATTGATCATTGATAATGGAAAAATACTTTCCTTTCTTTTGTGCCAGTCTATGATCTGAACGAGTCGCACATACACCCTAGTACATGTTCCTCGACGCTGAGGACATCCCCGAAGGGCGGGTGATTTGGTGACATTTTTGATTGGCTGTCTTGTGTTTCTAATAAGTTGTTTAATAGTTGGCATGTTGAATCATATACATAATGAATTGGTTTAGATCGATCCTAACCGGATGATTATGAATTAGTTCTAGATTCTATATTCCTAATTAATAGTATTAATAATACTAGATTAATTAATAGAAAATATTCTATTAAACCCAGTAAGAAGATAAAATATCAAATTGCGGATTTTCAAAAATACCTTTTTATTCAACGGCTACAAGATCAACAATTCCATGAGCTTGGGCTTCTGTTGCTGACATAAAAACATCCCTTTCCATGTCTTCGGATATAACCCATAAGGGTTTGCCTGTTCTTTGTACATAAACTCTTGTGATACTTTCCCGCAACTTCAGTAGTTCTTCCGCTTCCAAGATAAATTCTCCCGTTTGTGCCTCATAAAAAGAACTAGCAGGTTGATGGATCATTACCCTGATGATTTAATAAATGGTTTCTCTATCTTACATGATGAGTTAAAGAGAAAAACAATAAATAAATTGAAACAACCGTACAGGCATCTTTTGTGCATTGCATACGGCTTCACAATGGAATTTATTTTCACCTTCCATCAAAGGAATAGAAAATATAGGATCTATCAGACCCAGAGGAGTAAATGATCCAATAACCACCCTTCCTTTTATTTTGAAGTAATTTTTAAATACTATGATGGCTCCGTTGCTTTATTATTTGTCGTCTTTTATTTAGCAATCCCAAAGTTTCTTTTTTTTTTTTTTGTAATTTGTAATTCAAATAAAAAAAAAAAAAAATTTATTTATTTATTTGAATATTCTTTCATAACCGAAATATTGTTAAGAGTCTTCTGTTGTGAAAACAAAAAAGTTTGTGACGCTGAAAGAGGGGGCCCTCGATAGATCAAATAAAATAGGAAATGCCTTTTATCTCATACTACTGTTTCGATACATAATCTTAAGGATTTAGAAAAAACAAAAGAATAAAAAAGGGTCTCATATCGAATTCAAAGTGCCATGCTATTATTACTTAATATTCATATTTTATATGGCGAAGGCATAGTTTTGTTTTATTTTTTGTCTCAAATTTAACTAAAAAAAGCAGTGGCGCCAAGCGTGAGGGAATGCTAGACGTTTGGTAATTTCTCCACCGACTAGAATAAAAGATCCCATTGAGGCGCCTAATCCCATGCATATTGTCTGTACATCGGGTCGCACAAATTGCATAGTATCATAAATAGCTACTCCGGGTATTACCCATCCGCCGGGAGAGTTTATAAATAAATACAGATCTTTGGTATCATCCTCTATACTGAGATATACCATAAGACCGATAAGTTGATTTGAGATCTCGCTATCAACCTCTTGGCCTAAAAAAAGTAATCTTTCTCGATAAAGTCGGTTGATTAGGATAAAATTGTATACCTTAAGAACCGTACATGCACCTTTTGATGCATACGGTTCAACAAAAATTGCGAAAAAAAAAAGAATCAATGTTTAGATTCCAGTCTTTTTTATTTTAGCGGGATCTTTTTAACTTCTAATGAACGGGCCTTCCTTTTTTCAAGAAAGATTCGTTTTGGCTCCTTTATCTATACTATAAAAAATAAAAAAAAAAATGAATTCATTCAATTTATTGACCTAACTTTTCATTGATGTATTCTTTCATCGAAATTCAATTGAAATTACGATGTAATTTTCTTGTTTCTGAATGGGCTTCTTCACTTCAATTCTTTTAGGTTTATGCTATACTCCGAGTAAAGATACGCCTGATTTTGATTTGCACATATAGGACAAATGCCTAAATACCATGTCTTTGTGCTACGACTTCTTTTTCTTTTTTTCATTAGTTTTATGTTTTTTATACCAAATATTCAACGTATTCATCATATGACTCGATTGATTAGCAGTTTTAGATCACTGCTATTTATAACTAAAATATGATACAAGTAGTAATTATCGAATCCATATATTCAAAATTGGGTTTTTTCTAAACGGAGCCTCTATACTTCATTTTATTGGTCCAACCAAACAAACCATAAATTTTTCTAATTGATAAGATTAATCTGTATACCCCCTCAAAAAAATAGATCTAATTACACTTCACGCTCCAAATTTTTGATAATTCAATCAATCTTTCTTGGGCGAAAGAGAGGATATCTCGATCGGGGGAGAGAACGGGGAAATCCCATATGACCCAATATATCTGACAAGTCGCACTATACGTCAACCCAAGATGCATCTTCCTCTCCAGGACTTCGAAAAGGTACTTGTGGAACACCAATAGGCATAAAATGAAAGAAAAAAAAATAATTAAGTACTATAGCTCACTTTGATATGGAAGCGTAACCACAGGTTTCTTGTCTTAATAAATAAGATTTGTCTTTATCAGATTTTACCTTTTTTTATCATATTTTATATATAAATTGAATAAGTTCATAAAAAAGGAAGACAGAATGAATAAAGGAAAATTCTTTCGAATAGGTCTTTTTTTTTGTATCATGAACAAATCTGTATGCATTCACTCATAGAAAATAGGATCAACTCCGACTCACCATTGCGTATTGGTACTTATCGGGTATAGAATAGATCTGCTTCTTTTTGTTCCTACGAACCTAATTTTTCCATTATTACTAAAATCATAGACCAAATAGTAATCCTTTCTCTGAGATAATCCCCTGAAAGGGGGAGATCCATAGCTTACTAGTTTTTTTTAGTGCAATAAAGTTACATAGTGTCTATTTTTCGTTGCTAAAGGGGTATTTCCATGGGTTTGCCTTGGTATCGTGTTCATACCGTCGTATTGAATGATCCCGGTCGTTTGCTTTCTGTTCATATAATGCATACAGCTCTAGTTGCTGGTTGGGCCGGTTCAATGGCTCTATACGAATTAGCGGTTTTTGATCCCTCTGATCCTGTTCTTGATCCAATGTGGAGACAAGGTATGTTCGTTATACCCTTCATGACTCGTTTAGGAATAACCAATTCATGGGGCGGTTGGAGTATCACAGGAGGGACTATAACGAATCCGGGTATTTGGAGTTACGAAGGTGTGGCCGGAGCACATATTGTGTTTTCTGGCTTATGCTTCTTGGCCGCTATTTGGCATTGGGTGTATTGGGATCTAGAAATATTTTGTGATGAACGTACAGGAAAACCTTCTTTGGATTTACCGAAGATTTTTGGAATTCATTTATTTCTTGCAGGGGTGGCTTGCTTTAGTTTTGGTGCATTTCATGTAACAGGATTATATGGTCCTGGAATATGGGTGTCCGATCCTTATGGATTAACCGGAAGGGTACAATCTGTTAATCCAGCGTGGGGTGTGGAAGGGTTTGATCCTTTTGTTCCGGGAGGAATAGCCTCTCATCATATTGCAGCAGGTACATTGGGTATCTTAGCGGGCCTGTTCCATCTTAGTGTCCGTCCGCCCCAACGTCTATACAAAGGCTTACGTATGGGAAATATTGAAACAGTCCTTTCCAGTAGTATTGCTGCTGTCTTTTTCGCAGCTTTTGTTGTTGCTGGAACTATGTGGTATGGTTCAGCAACTACCCCCATTGAATTATTTGGTCCTACTCGTTATCAATGGGATCAGGGATACTTCCAGCAAGAAATATATCGAAGAGTAGGTGCTGGCCTAGCCGAAAATCAAAGTTTATCCCAAGCTTGGTCTAAAATTCCTGAAAAATTGGCTTTTTATGATTACATCGGCAATAATCCCGCAAAAGGTGGATTATTCAGAGCGGGCTCCATGGACAACGGAGATGGAATAGCTGTTGGGTGGTTAGGACACCCCATTTTTAAAGATAAAGAAGGGCGTGAACTTTTTGTACGTCGTATGCCCACTTTTTTTGAAACATTTCCGGTTGTTTTGGTAGATGGAGACGGAATTGTTAGAGCTGATGTTCCTTTTAGAAGGGCAGAATCGAAGTATAGTGTTGAACAAGTAGGTGTAACTGTTGAGTTCTATGGCGGTGAACTCAATGGAATCAGTTATAGCGAGCCTGCTACTGTGAAAAAATATGCTAGACGTGCTCAATTGGGTGAAATTTTTGAATTAGATCGTGCTACTTTGAAATCCGATGGGGTTTTTCGTAGTAGTCCAAGGGGTTGGTTTACTTTTGGGCATGCTTCGTTTGCTTTGCTCTTCTTCTTCGGACACATCTGGCATGGTGCTAGAACCTTGTTCAGAGATGTCTTTGCTGGTATTGATCCAGATTTGGATGCACAAGTAGAATTTGGTGCATTCCAAAAACTTGGAGATCCAACTACAAAAAGACAAGTAGTCTGATATAACATTGCTCGGTTATTTTTTGCCTTTCTTTTTGTGATTTTACATAGATAGAATACCGGATAAATCTTGATTTGGATTGATGCCTTTTTGTTTTTTTGACTTTTGTCTTGAACTTTAATCCGGAAAAAATTCCACAATAAATAGGTATGGAAGCTATAATTGTAAACCGAAATTAAATCTATGGAAGCATTGGTTTATACATTCCTCTTAGTCTCGACTCTAGGAATCATTTTTTTCGCTATCTTTTTTCGCGAACCACCTAAAGTTCCAACTAAAAAGATGAAATGATTTTTCATTATCTCAATTGAAGTAAAGTAAAGAGCCTCCTAATATTGGGAGGCTCTTTACTTTACTTCAACTAGTCCCCGTGTTCCTCGAATGGATCTCTTAGTTGTTGGGAGGGTTGCCCAAAAGCAGTATATAAGGCATACCCGGTAAAACTTACAAGTAAACCAGATATAGAGATGGCAACTAGAGTTGCTGTTTCCATTTTTATATAATTTCAAGACCACAATGGATCTATGATAAGATCATTTATTTACAATGGAATGGTATACAAAGTCAACAGATCTCAATCAATACAAAATAGAATTTATGGCTACACAAACAGTTGAGGATAGTTCTAGATCTGGTCCAAGACGAACAATTATAGGGGATTTACTGAAACCATTGAATTCGGAATATGGGAAAGTAGCTCCTGGTTGGGGAACTACTCCTTTGATGGGTGTTGCGATGGCTCTATTTGCGATATTTTTGTCTATTATTTTGGAGATTTATAATTCTTCCATTTTACTGGATGGAATTTCAATGAATTAGATTCGATTCACAAGAACCCCTAAATAACTGCTCAATAGAAATATTGTGGGTCTCCCGTTTTTATCCCACTCTTGTTTGGTAGTTCGATCGTGGAA